ATAATTTTTATAACTTATAATTGTTTATCTTTATAAATACAATTTTTATCTCTTTACTTTATTTATTATTCAGGGGAAGGTGTCTTGGAGTTTGGTTGCGCTCTATTACACAAAGCCCCGGTTTGCAAAGCTGAATTTATCGCTATGCGCATCAAAATGCCAGCTATTAACGCTTCACAGATTCCGTATTACACTTCTTCAGTGTAATTCCTCATCTTCTCACTAATTATTACCTTTATATCCATTACGCTCCGTATTTATCCTTATTCAGTCAAAATTCCCGCTTATGGATTTATTCCTTCTCATTACAGATATATACCTTTATATCGAATATATCATGAGCTTTACTCATCATATATCCTCTTATATTAAGTATTTCTTTACATAAATAAATCCTTAATATTCTCAAATTAAATAATACTATTCTTCAATAGTATTATCTTAATTTATCATTTATATTACATTCCCATTTACGTTGAACTAAGTCATCTTGGGAATTCTATATAGTGATCTCTCTCTATATTTAAAATATAAATACTTTAAATCTCTCAATTTATCACTATCTTCTTCATTCCTCGTTGACTACTTTTTCAATCTTTTTCATTCATTTTATAAAAATTTATCATAATAATAATTATAAAATAATAAAATAATTAAATAATAAAATTATAATCATCATAATTATAATCATTATTCTATTCATCTCATCATCTTTTATTTTATTTATAAAATTTCTCCTTTACTAATTATCCCCTAAATAATAAATTTTATTTATAATATAATTATATAATTCCGTATTTAATCTTCATATAACATTTACATACTAATACTACACATAAATATTTTATTTATACTATTAATTTCTTATTCATACTATACTACGACTTAATCCTCATTATATTTATTATATCAAGACAAGATCATTTATACCAAATATACTTCATATCTAAATTCTATTATTATATAGTGGATGAAGAAAGTTTTCCTTCGCGAGCTCCTCGAAGCTCCTAAACTAACATAATAACTCACAATAAAATATTCCATTTATTCTACGGTTTGCTTTCTATTATTATAATAATTATAATTATTATAATAATAATAATAATATTATTATTCCTTTATATTTTATTTATTATATACATTACATACTATAACTACTATATTTATATACTATATACAATACACACTACTATTAATAAAATTACTAACATAAAATTATTATAATAATTATTATTTATTTACTAAGCTTACTCTAATTTACTACACAAACTTTCTATTAGATGGCTATAGATCCTTTAAGATACCATACCTTTTGATTGGTTGGTTTTACTATTATTATTAGTAATACTAATAATAGTTATTATATTATATCATATCTATCTATTTTTATTATATATCTATTTATATCTATTTTATATTTCTATATTATATATATATATCTCTATATAACAAAACAACTAACTTATATTTATTATATAAATCTTAAATTCTCCTTTAATACGTTTAACACTTTTCAAATCTTCGCATTCTTATTAACATAGATCTCACTCTCTGAGTCCTGGTTTTAAATATATTTTTATATTATCTTATATATATATATAAATATAAATCTAAATATTAATATAAATATAAATATTTTAGTTTAGTTAGTTAGGTTAGTTTAGTTAGTATCTTTTTAAATTTAAATCAGCCTTTTCTTTTAAGTCTATTTATTATTCCATTCCTATCTAGCCTCTCTTTCAGTATATCTATATATCTATATGTATGTATATATGTATGTATATATGTATGTATGTATGTATGTATGTATGTATATTATTTTCTAGCCTTTTCTTTTAATCGTAGCGTTTCTACTTATCTGGTTTAAAGGACTATTTATTATTGTTTAAATATAAGTAATAAATAATAAATAATAATTAATATGTATTATTAATAAATAGTTAGTAATATTATAATTATAATAATATAATAATATATAAGTAATAATATAATAATATTATAATAAGTTAAAGTTAATTAATTATTTTAAATAGTTTAACAAAAGAATTATTATTATTTAATTAAAGGGAATATTAAAAGACATTAAAGCTCTGATGTCAGGCTAGATTAAATACTATATAGGGATATAACACATGCTAATCAAACGATTAATAATATGTTAAATATTAATATTAATCATGTGGTGTATAGGTGAGTAAAAAATGAAATTAGAACTATTAATAAATTTAAATGATTTATAAATTATTTATATATTTTTTTTTATATAGATAAATAAAGATTATATTTAAGTATATAATTGTTAATAGTCAAGTCATTATTAGTATAGGTATTATGTAGTGTAAAAGACATACATAGCCGACGATCTATAATAATTAATTAGCGTTATAATTATCACATCAATTTATATTGATATCTATAGGATACAGCAGTGAAGAATATTGGACAATGATCGAAAGATTGATCCAGTTACCTATAATAACGAATTTTCAATATTATTTTATAAATTTATTTATAATAAGAACAGAAATAATTGGTAAAAATTAAAGTTATAAGTCTACGAGAATAATGATAGTAGTAAAAAATGTTTATTTTTAATAAGCATGACTTAGCAGTCCCTGCTAAAAGGCGTGCCAGCAGTAGCGGTTATACGCTGGGGGCAAGTATTAATCATATTGGTTTAAAGGGTCCGCAGAATTTTTCTTATTAATAAGAAATAGAATTAATAATAGTAACAAATGAATTATAATAGTAATGATGAAATATTATAATAATTATAGGACAGACATAAGCGAAAGTATTTGTTATATATTAATTGACATTGAGGGACGAAGGCTATAATAACGAAACGGATTCGATACCCGATTAATTATAGCAGTAAACGATGAATACTCAATTATATTTAGATATGGATATAATTAACGAGAAATCTTAAGTATTCCACCAGGAGAGTATAGTTACTCAATTGAAACCCAATACAATAGACGGTTATAATCAATAGCAGTGGAGTATGTTATTTAATTTGACGATCCCCAAAAATCTTACCACATTTTGAATATATTAACTATTTATAGTTAATAAACAGGCGTTACATAGTTGTCTTCAGTTCGTGCTGTGAAGTTTACGGTTAGTTCCATTAACGAACGAATTCCTATATAAATAATTCCAAATATTTATAATTTACTATTTAAATGCATAGTAAGAATAGGGTTAAGACAAATCCTTATGACCCTAATAATGTGGGCCATAGACGTACTATAAAAGAATAAATAAAATTAAATGAAATTCATATATAAAAATGAAATAAAAAATAAAACTTATTCTAATATGTTATATATAAATATATTATATTAGTATGAATTATATTCTGAAATTCGAATATATGAAAAAAGAATTGCTAGTAATCAGTTATAAAGTAAATAACGGTGAATATTATTAATTGTTTCGCACTAATTACTCGTCACGCGATAAATTATTATCAATTATAAAAATAACAATTGGTATTTATTATTATTATTTTTTAATAATATTTAATATATATTAATTCTATTTAATAGTCGGTTATATATTATTGCGAAGTCGAAATACAGTTACTGTAGGGGAACCTGCAGTGGGCTATAAATTATCTATTTTCATATTCCAAACAAACAAAAATAAATTTTAATTAAATTAATTATATGTATATAATATATATATATTATATATAATAACAATAAAAGATATAATTTATATATATAATAAAACAATACAATAATTATAATTTAATATAAGTAATTAATTATCTAGATAAAATAAAGATAAGATAAATATAAATAATTTAATAAATTAAATAAAAAATAATCTAAGGGATTTGCTTAATTGGTATAGCATTTGTTTTACACACAAAATTAGTATAGGTTCGAGTCCTATATTCCTTAAAAATTATATGAATAAATGAGAATTTATAAATATAAGTAATAAATAAATAAGAAATAATGTATAGATTTGAAAAGTGTTATATTACATTAAAGGGTTATTCATAGAATATAATGTTATTAATAATGAAGGTTACTAATAATTAATTATAATTTTATTATAATTAATTTAAAACCTAAGGGAAACCATAATAAATATACGTGATGAACTGAATCATCTAAGTAATCATAGGAAAGAAAATCAAACGAGATATTGTGAGTAACGGCGAGTGAAATCAATGGAGCCTAAAATAAGTACTATTTTTAATTAAGTAGGAATATGGATTAAAACTAAATCTAAGGCTAAATATTATTAATAAGCATAAAAAGTACTGAAAAGGAAAATATATAAATGGATAATCTATAAGCATCATGAGATTCTGAACGAATTTAGTGAGTACCTTTTGCATAATGGGCCAGCAAGTAATTATTTACAGCAAAGTAATTTAAATATTACTAAACATAAATGGAATATATAATAAATTTTGAAATTAAAATTTGAAGAATGTGAAATTAAGAATAATATTATATTTAGATATAATATATTCTTGTGAAGTTGTAAGTAATTGGCCCGAAAATAAAAGATCTTATTATTTCAAGGTATATAATTTTTTAAATTTATTGACCGGATGAGTGTATGTTGCAGTATACTTCAATTAGAGATGATAAGTAAGTGAAAGACTAACCTGTTTTATAGATAGCTGGTTCTCTGTGAAATATATGTTAGTATAGCGATTAACAAAAATTAATTATATGGTATAGCAATTAATATTTAAGTTATCATTAAATTATTATTTAAAATAGTTTAATGATAAATGGGGGTCAATTAATGACTTATCATGTATATTTAACCTCATAATAATATAATTAATGTTAATTAGTCAGACTGTATGCGATAAGGTATATAGTCAAGAGGGAAACAGCCCCGAATAAAATTTAAGGCTCCAAAATATAATGAAAAATCATTTTTTTTTTAATGATGAAGTAATGATTTGTACATTTTTAATGTATAGATAGATTAAGTGAATTTAATATAGTAAATTTCTAAACCAATTAGTTGGTGGGTTTGACAATAACCATCCTATAATGAACATGTAACAATGCACTAATTTTAGATAATGAATATTATCAAAAGGAAATTTATTATAGATAATATACGGATCTTAATTAATAACGAAAGTTATTATCTAAATCTATTGCCGAAAATTTATATATTAATATATAAAGAATAAATGTATTAATATGGTAACAGAGCATATAATAAATAATATATAATAGTTAGATCAATTATTATATTATAATAAATCATAATATGATTTTATTTATATTAATAAGTATAAACTTATTAATAATATTAATTATATTGAGAATGCTGGCATGAGTAACGAAAAATAAGTAATATAATTTTAAATTATATATAAAGCTTATTCATTTAATACATAAGGTTTTACTATAAATTCGGTCCTTAAGCTAGTATATAGTTTTAATATATGCGATAGGTTTAATATATATTGAAGATTATCATTAATAAATAGTTAGTAATAATTATTTGTATTATTAATGAGCAAGAAATAATCAATGTTAAAACCGTAATTAAGACCGACACAGGTGTGTATAGTAGAGAATATGAAAATGAATGGGAGAGGGCTTTGGTAAGGAACTCGGCAAAAATCACCCCTACGTTAGTCAATAAAGGGAATATATTTAATAAAATAAATATAATTAAAGATAGAGTTATACAACTGTTTACTAAAAACACAGCACGGTGCAGACATAAAAATGTTAGTATACCGTGTGAATCCTGCCCCATGATTAAAGGATAAAATACTTTCTGTAAAAGGAGAGTCTCGAATCTTTAGTCAAATGGCAGCCTTATTCTGAGGGTTATAATGTAGCAAAATGCCTTGGCTACTAATTATAGTCTCGCATGAATGGAGTAATGATATAACAACTGTCTCGCCAATCCCCCCAGTGAAATTGGATTAGCAGTGAAGATACTGTTAAATTGCAGGTAGACGGAAAGACCCTATGCAGCTTTACTACATATAGATAGACTGTTATGTATTTATAATTATTCAGTTTATAAAGTAATATAAGAATTAGGTTTCGACCTTAAAGTAGGTATTCAATTGAGAAACTTTTTGTTTATAGATATATAACTTATCTTTATTCTATATAATGCTAAATAGCTATATAGTAAGTCTTGTGAAAGATGAATTAAAGAGAAAGTCTCTGTTAGGTAGTTTTGATGGGGCGTCATTCTCATATAAATAAACTGAGTAAGTCCTTTATAGGAATAATATTAATTAAGAAATTAAAATATGAATTAATCATATTGATTATATATATACAAATAATATTTATTGATAAAATAGATATATTTGAATAAATAATAGAAAAAAGAAAGTATAGTTAAATTGTCATGAAAACAATAAATTAAAACTAATTTAAACAATATAATAGTATAACTATGCATAAATTACGATCATCTACAAATGGAGTAAATACGTAAGTATGGTATAATGAACATTTACTATAAATAGTTTTAGGTAAAGATAACGGATAAAAGTTACGCTAGGGATAGAAAGTTGTCCCAGTATATTGAAAAATATACTTAAAAATTGGGTTAATTGCAAGAAAATCCCTATTTATAAAATATATAAATATGGACAATTTGCAGCGAAGTGTATTACGTCGAATAATAAGTTAAGTATATTATTTGTAATATAAACGTTCAACGACTAGATAATGAGTTTCGACAACAATAATTTATCCACGAATGCCCAATATCTTAATTTTAGTGAATAAAAAATTTAATTGACTAAAAAAGATAATGACATAGTCTGAACAATATATAAAATAAATGATAAGATCATTTATGGAAATTATTGAAATAATGTATTAAATGACATTATATTAACAAAATGAACAGGGTAATACAGTGAAATAGTACATATAGTAAACTGTGTTTGCCACCTCGATGTCGACTCGCCTTATCCTACTGGTTGTAGCAGCTAGTAAGGGTTTGACTGTTCGTCAAATAAAAAGGTACGTGAGTTGGGTTAAATACGTCGTGAGACAGTATGGTTCCTATCTTCTGTAATGAATAGTATAAAGATGAGGCTGTTAATTAGTACGAAAGGATCATTAACAATTAATCAATGGTGAATTATTAAATTTATTATATTTTTTTATTATTAAAAACATATTAAATATTGATACATATCTTAAATTTTTTTATGTAATAAATTTATGTAGTTTAGCTAAATTAATAAATTATAAGTATTGAAAGCATATAAAATACGAATTTGTCTCATGGATATACATAATGAGTAATTATACACTATGATTTTTAAAATAGTTATTGGCTATATTAGTCGAATAAACTAATTAACTCAATTTGTAATATAACTTCTAATCTATACATCACATTTCTTATTTATTAATAAAATAACCATTTATATAAAATATAATAATTAATATGTAAAAAAAATATATATATAATATATATATTATTAATTATTTAATATATTAAAATATAGATTAAGTTGCATTAGCTCAATTGGTAGAGCGTTTGTTTTGTAATCAAAAGGTTTAGAGTTCAACTCTCTAATGCAACAATATAGAATATATTTATATATATAAGATCTTATAGTTAAACGGTTATAACACCATCCCTTCACGATGGGAGTACCAGTTCGATCCTGGTTGAGATTAATAAAAAAAAAGATTTTTTTTTTTTAATTAAAAAGATTAATAATATGTTTGTTTTGTATATTTATTAATTATTTATACATAATAACATATAATATAAAATGAATATAATTTTTTTATTATAATAATAAATAAAAATAAGTAAAGTAAGCTAATAATGAATAAGAGAGGAGTGAATATGGTTATTCATATAAATTGCAAATTTATCATTTTAGGGTTCGATTCCCTCTTCTCTCTTTAATTAAGACTTAAATAATATAAAAAAATAATTAAGAGAATAGAATATATAATATATTATTAATAATATTTATTATATAAATATTCTTCTCTTTAAATAAAAATTATAATAATTTATAATTATTTTATAGATTATTGTTTATAAAAAGAAGTAATAAATTTAATATTTATTTACAGGATAATGATATGTTATAATGTGTAAAAATAGATATATTAATTAAAGTAAATTGTATTTATTGATATCTAAATATGAAGATAATTAATTATTTTCATATAATATGTATATTACGTAGGAAATATATTTATATAATAAAAAATATGTGTAAGTAAGTAAGTGATAGTAAATATTATATAATATTATATAATAAATACTATTTATCGATATATTATTATAAATATAATAATAGTTGTTAATATGAAGTATTATTATATTATATATATATTATTAAATAATAATGATAATATATGTAATAAATAAGATATATTATGCACAAATTATAAAGGATAATACTATTAACTTTATAATAAAAATATAAACCTTTTAAAATGTTTATTCAACGTTGACTATACTCAACTAATGCAAAGGATATTGCTATGCTATACTTTATCTTTGCTATTTTCTCAGGTGTAATCGGTTCAACTATGTCTTTAATTATTAGATTAGAGTTAGCCGCACCAGGTAACCAAATTTTACATGGTAACCATCAGTTATTTAATGTACTAGTAGTAGGACATGCATTATTAATGATTTTCTTCTTAGTAATGCCAGGATTAGTAGGAGGATTCGGTAACTATATGTTACCATTATTAATCGGAGCAAGTGATATGTCATTTGCACGTTTAAATAATATTTCATTCTGACTATTACCTCCAGCTTTAGTATGTTTAGTAGCATCTACATTAATTGAAAGTGGAGCAGGAACAGGGTGAACAATTTACCCACCTTTATCAGGTATCCAAGCTCACTCATCACCTAGTGTTGATTTAGGTATTTTTGCAATTCACTTAACATCTATTTCATCATTATTAGGTGCAATTAACTTTATTGCTACATCATATAACATGAGAACTAATGGTATGACATATAGTAAAATGCCATTATTTGTATGAGCTATTATTATTACAGCTGTAATGTTATTATTATCATTACCTGTACTATCTGCAGGTGTAACAATGTTACTTATGGACCGTAACTTCAATACTTCATTCTTTGAAGTAGCAGGAGGAGGGGACCCAGTACTTTACCAGCACCTATTCTGATTCTTCGGTCACCCTGAAGTATATATTTTAATTGTACCAGGATTTGGAATTATTTCACATATCGTATCTACATACAGTAAAAAACCTGTATTTGGATCTATTTCTATGGTTTATGCTATGGCATCTATTGCCTTCCTAGGGTTCCTAGTATGAAGTTGAATGGCGGCTTCCTTCCTTAGTGATAAGGAATGTATAAATTTTGCTATATGCTGGAACAGTTTAGTGTTAATTAATACTTTTTATAGTAAAAATTTAATTAATTATACTTGATCAGCAGGAAACCAATTTATTTTTAACTATCTTAATTTAATTAAGGTAGTAACTTTGGGATCCTCAGAGACTATACGCAAAACATCTTTTAATTTTGAAACTTTAAAAAAAGAATTTGAGTTAAAAAATAATAAAAAATTATCTAATAATTGATTAACATGATTTATTGGTTTTACAGAAGGAGATGGAGCTATTTTAAATTATAATAATAAATTAAGATTTGTATTAACTCAAAAAGAAAGTGATATTTTATATCAAATTAAATATACTTTAAATATGGGAACTATTACAGCTCATCAAGAAAAAAATAGTAAATATCATAGATTGGTAATTACTAATCCTAATGATATTTATTTATTATCATTGTTATTTAATGGTAATTTAGTATTAAATCATAGAATTAATCAATTAAGTAGTTGAATTAATACTTTAAATGAAAAATATAATCATAATTTAGTATTAAATTCAAAATCTCAAATTATCTCTTTAGAAGATGCTTGAATTTCTGGATTTAGTGATGCAGAAGGATGTTTTAATGTAACAGTAACATCTAATAAAAGATATTCTTTAGGTTATGTAATTAAATTACGTTTTATTTTAGATCAAAATGATGAATTAAGTTTAAATAAAATTAAATTATTATTTAATAAAGGTAAAGTAACTTTAAGAGCTAATTCAGTTAATCATTATCGTTATACTATAATTGGATTTTCCTCTTTAGGTGATTTATATAATTATTTTAATAATTTTCCTTTAAAAACTAAAAAGTTAGAATCATTTGTTAAATGAAGTGTAATTTATAATATGATTTTAAATAAAGAACATTTATCGTTAGAAGGTTTAAATAAAATTCAAAAATTAAAAACTGAAATTAATTTAAATACAAGTATTACCAAAAAAATTGGTTCAAAATTATAAGATGAAGATATAGTCCGATTCTTTTTGTGAAAAAAGCCTTAAAAATAATATTAATGATTAATATTATATATTATTATTATTATAAAGGGATTAATAATTGTAGTTATTAATTAACAATTTGCACCACATGTATATCGTAGGTTTAGACGCAGATACACGTGCTTACTTTACAAGTAGTACTATGGTTATTGCAGTTCCAACAGGTATTAAAATCTTCTCATGATTAGCTACATTATACGGTGGATCTATCCGTTTAGCAGTTCCAATGTTATATGCTATTGCATTCTTATTCCTATTTACAATGGGAGGATTAACAGGAGTTGCTTTAGCTAACGCATCATTAGATGTAGCATTCCATGATACATACTACGTTGTAGGTCACTTCCACTACGTACTATCTATGGGAGCTATCTTCTCACTATTTGCTGGATACTATTACTGAAGTCCTCAAATCTTAGGATTATACTATAACGAAAGATTAGCTCAAATCCAATTCTGATTAATCTTTATCGGAGCTAACATTATTTTCATGCCAATGCACTTCTTAGGACTACAAGGAATGCCTAGACGTATTCCTGACTATCCAGATGCTTACGCAGGTTGAAACTACATTAGTTCAATTGGATCAGTTATTGCTCTATTATCATTAGCAGTATTTATCTTCATTATTTACGACCAATTAGTTAACGGTTTAACTAATAAAATCGAAAATAAAGCAGTTGTATTTACAAAAGCTCCTGATTTCGTTGAGTCAAACACTATCTTTGCTAACAACTCAATTAAAACATCATCTATTGAGTTCTTATTAAATTCACCACCTGCTGTTCACTCATTTAACACTCCAGCAGTTCAATCATAATTATTTTTATATATATATATAATTTAATTATTAATTTCAATATTCATTCTATTATTATATAAGATATAAATATAATATAAAATATTAATTATATCATTTATATAGTTAAATTTAGTAATTAAATTAAAATAACAATTTTTTTTTATTAGAAAGTTTATTATCATTTTTATAAAAATGAGGATTTATATAATTTAAATTATATAAATTATTTATAGAGAACTATTTATTCAATACATTTTAAATTTTAAATATATTTGATTTATAAAAATAATTTATTAAATAAATAAAATGCCACAATTAGTACCATTTTACTTCTTAAACCAATTAACATACGGATTCTTATTACTAGTAATCTTATTAGTATTATTTGCACAATTCTTATTACCTCGTATTTTACGTTTATACATTACTAGATTATTTATTTCTAAACTATAATTTTATTATAAATTATAAATAATAAGTATATGATATATTTTATGAATTGTATTCGTATTGTAATTTTTTACAATATAATATATGTTTTATTAATATTTTTTTATTAATAAAATTTTACTTGAGATATCGATACGATATATATATATATATATATTTATAAATATACTCAATTATATGTGATTATTAGTCTTTAATTAAAATAAAATAATTAAAGAGAAATTAAATAAAATAAAACAAATGACAAATTTCATTATTAACTCACCATTAGATCAATTTGATATTAAAGTCTTTATCGGATTTGTATCACCATTTATTGATTTATCAAATATTAGTATTACTACATTTGCAGTATATACTTTATTTGTATTATTAGTAATCTTAGGATTAACATTATTAACAGATAACAACGGAAAAATTATCGGAAGTAGATGATACGTTTCACAAGAAGCAATGTATGATACAATTAACAATATGGTATCAGGACAAATTGGAGGTAAATTCGGAGGATATTACTTCCCATTAATCTATACATTCTTTATCTTTATCTTTACAGCTAACTTATTAAGTATGATTCCTTACTCATTCGCAATTACATCACATATGGTATTTATTATTTCATTATCTGTAGTAATTTGATTAGGTGTAACAATTATTGGATTATATAACCATGGATTAACATTCTTTGGATTATTTGTTCCAGCTGGATGTCCATTAGTATTAGCTCCTTTATTAGTATTAATTGAGTTATTATCATACTCAGCACGTGCTGTTTCATTAGGTTTACGTCTATCTGCCAACACATTATCAGGTCACTTATTAATGGCCATTTTAGGTGGATTAGTATTTAACTTAATGAGTGTATCTATTGTAACATTTGTATTAGGATTTATCCCTTTAGCAGGAATTTTAGCTATTGTAGCTTTAGAGTTTGCTATTGCTATGATTCAAAGTTATGTATTTGCTATTTTAGCAAGTGGATATATTAAAGATGGTTTATACTTACACTAATTTAAGTTATCTTTTTAAATTTAAAAATTATATTTTTAAATATTTTTCAATATTCAATCTCAACTTCATAAAGAATTAATTCATACATATAATTAATTTTTTATTTAAGAATTAAATTTACTTCTTAATTTGTCAATTTTACTTAGATTATTTATATAAGATAAATTAATAAATAAAATAATGATAATAATAATAATAATTTATTAATTATAAAAAAATTTCTAAAGAGTTTATAATTTAATGGTAGAATGATACTTTGATAAGGTATAAATATAGGTTCGATTCCTGTTAAACTCAAAATTAGGGATAAATGACCGAGTGGTTTAAGGTATAATATTTGAGCTATTACGTGTATTTTTATACACCGGGGGTTCGAATCCCTCTTTATCCGAGTAATTAAAAATATTAAGGGGTTATAGTTTAATGGTAAAACTATTGTGTTGCATGCAGTCAATATGGGTTCGATTCTCATTAACTCCAAACAAAATAAAATAATAATAAATAATAATATAGAAGGGGTTATCTATGTTGGTAGTAGGTATTGAGCTGTAAACTCAACGGATATTTTCCCTCGCATGTTCGATTCATGCCCTCTTCAAAATAAAAGTATAAATAATAATGAATATATATATATAAATTTATTAATTATATTAGTAAGAAAGATAAACAAATTTGTTTTTACTATATACTTTTTTTATTTTATTATAAGTAATAAGTTTTTATAGCTTAATCAGGTAAAGCATCTCACTGTTAATGAGACTACTGTCGGTTCAAATCCGTCTAAGAACTCATAAGCTTTAGTTTTAATGTTTGTAAATTTTTTATATTATTTTTATGTATTAATTGAATTATATTTATTAAAAATTATTTATTATTAAATATAAGTAATTAATTATTAATTAAAGCCCTTATAGCTTAATCTGGTAAAGCAGTAGAGTGAAGTTCTATATATATAAGTTCAATTCTTTTTGGGGGCAAAATAAAATATAAATATAATATTTTATAAAAAATAAAAGAAAATATTCCTTTAGCTTAATGGCAAAGCATAATACTTCTAATATTATTTATCTATGTTCAAATCATGGAAGGAATATATATATAATATATATATAATATAATTATAAAAAGAATTATTAAGTAATATTTATAATAAGTATAAATACAGAGAAATTAAGGTTAATTCTTGTATATTAAAAATTAAAGGGTAATTATATTAAAAACAAATAACTTATATAAATAAGTAAATAAAATAAAAAATTTTTAATTTATAAAAAGATGACACATTTAGAAAGATCTAAACATCAATTATTCCCATTCCATTTAGTTGCTCCATCTCCTTGACCTATTGCAGTTTCATTTGCTTTAATGTCATTAGCATTATCATTAGGATTAACTATGCATGGATATATCGTAGGTAACGGTGTATTTTTCACATCATTAGCATTAGTATTATACTCAATGACATTATGATTTAGAGATATTATCGCAGAAGGTACATACTTAGGAGACCATACTTTAGCAGTTAGAAAAGGATTAAATTACGGATTCTTATTATTCGTAGTATCTGAAATTTTAATCTTTGCAGGTATCTTCTGAGCATACTTCCACTCAGCTATGTCACCAGCTATTGAATTAGGTGGTGTATGACCTCCTGTAGGAATTACAGCTATTGGTGCAACAGAATTACCATTATTAAACACAATTATCTTATTAGCAAGTGGAGCAACTATTACATATAGTCACCATGCTACAATTGAAGGAAACAGAACTCACGCATTAAACGGATTATTCATTACATTATGATTAATTGTTATTTTCGTAGTATGTCAATACATCGAGTATACTAACGCAACATTCACAATTAGTGATGGAGTATACGGATCTGTATTCTTCGCAGGAACAGGATTACATTTCTTACATATGGGAATGTTAATCATCATGCTTTCAGTTTGTTACTGAAGAATGAGAAACTATCACTTTACAACAGGACACCATGTAAACTATGAAACAACAATTTTATACTTACATGTATTAGATGTAATTTGATTATTCCTATATATTGTATTCTACTGATGAGGAGCTTAATCTTTTTATTCGTAGTTAATATATACAATATACAACTATATTTTAATATTCCACCACCTACTATAAAAATGTATAAAGTATAAATATATATATATATATATATATAAAGTATAAAGTACAAATATATAATATATACTATTTATTTATATTATTAATATAAATAATATAAAATAAATATTTTTATAAGTAAATAATATAATTAATTAAATTACTAATAAACTCTATATATAATTTTTTTTTATAGAATAATTATTATATAAGCAATATATAATTAAGATAAGATTATTAATTAAATATTATTATTTTATTAATATACATAATTTAATTAGATATATAAATTAGATAAATAAGGGTATAGTTTAATTGGTAAAACGGTTGACTTCAAATCAATATAGTGATAGTTCAATTCTGTCTGCCCTTGAATTTTAAATAAATGAGTATAGGTTAATGGTAAACTCAATGTCTTCCACACATTTTATGTGAGTTCGATTCTCACTACTCATAAATAATAAAGGATCTATAGCTTAATAGTAAAGTATCATCTTGTCACGATGGGGTATATCAGTGCGATTCTGATTAGGTTCGATAATATATTATACAAAGGAAAATTTTTCATCGGCAAGATAAGTTATTTACTAAATAATAGGAAACCATCCTGGAGAGTTCGAATCTCTCATTTTCCGCATGTATATATATGTATATTTAGTATAATTTAAAGGAAAGTTATATAAGTATAAGTTAAAAAAATATCAATATAAACTTATAAATATAAAGAAAAATAATATAATTAAATAATTATTATTATTTATTCTTGAGTTAAATAATTAAACTAAACATATGCTTATAAATTATATTATAAATTATTAACATATATATATATTAACAGATAAAAGCCAACCGGTGAGGCGCTTTCTTTGGGAGAAAGACTTAGTTAGTTCGATTCTAGCTTATCTGAAATAAGGAAAAATGTATAATATAACTAAAATAATTATTATTTATTAATAATTAATTTATTTGATTTGGATGGAATATTGAAATAGTTATAGAATTATCTATATATTAATAAATTAAATAGTATTTAATTTTACAGAAATACCGAATACTCCAGTTTTAACTTTATTAACTTTAAAGTCTTGAGAAATACTATGATGATTAGGAATATAATTTAAACTATATTTTTTATTTAAATTAATATCAATATTTAACATTTGATTATTTAAACCATTATTATTAAATGTTAATAATCCATTATATTTTTTATAAAGTTTATTAGATAAAGATCCAAATAATAATTTATCTTTAATACTTCTAGAAATACCAGCTTTATTAAGATTTTTACCTTTATATAAAACACTTAAACCAATAATATATTTATTGATTAATAAATCACTTGTAATTTTATCCATACTTAAAGTATTATAAATATCTGTAATACCAATATTACTATTATTTTTATTTAATAAATTAATATTATTGAAATTTAAAATATTATTATATTTAATATTATAATTATCAATAATATTACTAATATAATTATTTTTAATTAATAAAGAATTATTAACAGGAACATTATTTCTTAATAACTTACTATAGTTACCAGCTAATCCTCCTTTAAATTTATCAATATTATTTACAATAGTTTTATTTAAAATAACACTATCATTATAATTATATTTTAATTTATTAGGTACAATAACAACTTCTTTATTGTATAATGTACTTAAATAATTAGAAATATTATTTAAATTAAATTTATTAAAATTATATGATCCTAAAATATTATTAATACTATTAGATAAAGATGTATAATATAAATTATAATTTTCTTTATAATTTTCTTTATTATTAATATTTAATAATGTATCATTATAATTAAAATAAATATAAACTGTATTTACTGTATGCTTAAATTGAGGTTTATTAATATAAATTTCTCTTAAAGCTCCTTTAGATACTGTATTTAATTTATTGTTGATATACTTAATTGTAAATAATTTAATTAATAAATTTGATACTAATTTATCTAATAAAAGTGTATTAACTACACTTGTTTTATTAAATTTATATAATTGATTTAATCAATTGTTCATTTTATTACTACTTTGTAATTTAGTACCTTTATTATTATATTCTTGTAAATAATGTTTTAATAAAATTAAATTTTTATTTGTTTTATTATTAACATAATTATTAGACAATTTGTATAAATATGTAAATTTTTGATTGTTTTTCATTAGATTTTGTTTATTTTTTTTTTATTTTTCACATATTATTAAATAAATATGTAATCTTAACTTATATATTATTATTATTATTATATATATTATTATTATAAATTTATATATTCTCAATATATATATATATCTTCTATATTTTTTTATTTTTATAAAATTTTACATATTTATTATTTTAAATAATATTATTATTATTTTATTATTATTATTATATAAGAAATATTAACTATAGTTAGTTAAAAATTAATTTAATAAAACTACTATAATTAAAAAAGCTATTTTGGTGGAATTGGTAGACACGACGCACTTAAAATGCGTTACTATTTAGTATAAAAGTTCAAGTCTTTTAAGTAGCAATTAAAAATAAAAAGTATAAGAATCCAGAATAAATCAAATAAATTGTGTACTTACTTATTTTAAAGTAAGTATCTAATATAATGAATTGTAGACTAATAGGTAAGTCCCCAAAATTTGAGTTTGGCTTATGGTGTGTTCGAGTCACCCCAATTCAAAATAAGAGAAAGAGAGTATTGTTTAACGGTTAAAACAATTGTCTTTTAAGCAATTTATAGTGGTTCGATTCCACTTATTCTCATATTAAATAGAAACCTATGAATTCCACTTATTTTATAATAAAACTAAAAATATAATAAGTCAGAATATTTCATATTAAATAGAATTTAAAAATATATTTTCGATCATTCGAAATTAAATAAGATTAAGTTATTAATCTTATATATCTTTCTAATTAGTATATATTAATATATACTAAATAATTAATATTAATATTATATTTAAGTATATAAAACTAATATTAAAACTATAATTTTATATTATGGCAATCAGAAAATCACAAGTTTATTTATCACTTGTTAATAGTTACTTAATTGATTCACCTCAACCATCTACTATTAACTACTGATATAACCTAGGATCATTACTAGGATTATGTTTAGTAATTCAAATTGCATCAGGAATCTTCCTAGCTATGCACTATTCAAGTCACATCGATTTAGCCTTTGCATCTGTAGAGCATATCATGCGTGACGTTAACTACGGATACTTAATTCGTTATATCCATGCTAATGGTGCTTCATTCTTCTTCGTATGTATGTACGGACATATTGGTAAAGCATTATACTACGGAAGTTATAAATCTCCTAGAGTATTAGTATGAGTTATTGGAGTAATTATCTTTATTCTAACAATGGCTACAGCATTCCTTGGATACTGTTGTGTTTACGGACAAATGTCACACTGAGGGGCTACTGTTATTACTAACCTATTATCAGCTATCCCATTCATTGGAAACGATTTAGTACCATTCATCTGAGGATCATTCAGTGTATCTAACCCTACAATCCAAAGATTCTTTGCATTACACTACTTATGTCCTTTCATTTTAGCAGCATTAGTAGTAATGCACTTAATGGCTTTACATGTACACGGATCAACTAACCCATTAGGAATCAGTAGTAACATTGATAGATTACCTTTCCATGGATACTTTGTATTCAAAGATTTAGTAACAGTATTCGTATTCTTATTAATCTTTAGTCTATTCGTATTCTTCTCACCAAACACATTAGGACACCCTGATAACTATATTCCAGGAAACCCATTAGTAACACCTGCATCTATTGTTCCAGAGTGATACCTATTACCATTCTATGCAATCTTACGTTCAATTCCTGATAAATTAGGAGGAGTTATTGCTATGTTTGGATCTATCTTAATCCTATTAGTTTTACCAGTTACAGATAGAAGTGTAATTAAAGGAAATACATTTAAAATTTTCTCTAAAACATTATACTTCCTATTCCTATACAACTTTATCTTATTAGGACAATTAGGACAATTACATGTTGAAGTACCTTTCATCGAAATGGGACAAATCGCTACATTTAATTACTTCCTATACTTCATCGTATTAGTTCCATTAGTATCAACATTAGAAAATATTTTATTCTATATTGGACGTGTTACAACTAAATAATTATTACTTTAACTATAAAAAATTTTATCTCAATATTCACTCCTTTAACTTAAATATCCCCTTTTTTATTTCCCTATAAGTAATAAAATAAAAAAAAAAATGCATTATGATGTAATTGGTAACATACAAGGCTCATGTCCTTTTTATATACGTTCAAATCGTGTTGATGCATAAATTTAATATATAATTTAATATATTTTATTATATAATCATCATAGAATTATAGCTTAATCTGGTAAAGCAGTCCACTCATAATGGACCTATCAAAGTTCAATTCTTTGTTATTCTATGTTAATAAAATAAATATTAATTATAATAAATAACATACCAATAAAAAAAATGACTATGGCGGAATTGGTAGACGCGATTAGTTTAGGTCTAATTTATTTTTAATAATATGGGTTCAAATCCCATTAGTCATAATATATAGATATATATATATTTATATAAGATAAGTATTATTATTCACCTACATGCTGAATAAATCACTATACTTTAATACATATCCTTACATTATAATTTGTAATCTTTTAATTTGTTTTTAACATGCAATTAGTATTAGCTGCTAAATATATTGGTGCTGCGATTGCTACTATTGGATTAATCGGAGCCGGAATCGGAATTGCCATCGTTTTCGCTGCATTAATTAACGGTACATCTCGTAACCCATCATTACGTAACACATTATTCCCATTCGCTATCCTAGGGTTCGCTCTATCTGAGGCTACAGGTCTATTCTGTCTAATGGTATCATTCTTACTACTATACGGTGTTTAATTTTTATCACCTTTTTTAAAGTAATTAATTTCAATATTCAATCTATATAAAAAAAAATATATATATATATAATTTAAACCTAATAAATTTAATATAACTCCATATTAAATATTTTAATTATATAATTATATAAAAGAAAGAAAATATTATAAGTTAAATAAGTACTCTTAATTTAATGGTTAGAATAATAGTCTACGGAACTATATATAAAGGTTCGACTCCTTTAGAGTGCGATTTATATAAATAATAACTAACTTAAATTAAATAATAAAATATAAATACAATAAGGTAATTATAATTCAACGGTAGAATATACGCTTGTGGTGCGTCATATCTGGGTTCGATTCCCAGTATTTACCCTTAAATAAAATAATATGTTATAGTAATATAAATTAATTATTATTTTAGTAGATAAAAACATTCTACACGCTTGTATAGTTTAATGGTAAAACTACTGTCTCATATACAGTCATTGTCCGGGTTCAAATCCCACTATAAGTATTTTACATTTACAGATAAAATTTATAACTAATTTTGATTTTTATAAATTATATATCAAATCATTTTTAACAACTTAAATAAACTATGTTATTTTTATTAAATAATACAATTATTAATGATGTTCCTACTCCATGAGGTGTTTACTTCCAAGATTCTGCTACACCTAACCATGAAGGGATCATCGAATTACATGATAATATTATGTTCTACTTAGTATTAATCTTATGCTTAGTATCATGATTATTATTCTCTATCATTAAAGAATCTACAAAAAACCCATTACCTCACAAATACTTAGTACACGGTCAAACAATTGAAATTATTTGAACAATCTTACCTGCTTTAGTATTATTAGTAATTGCATTCCCTTCATTCATCTTATTATACTTATGTGATGAAGTTATTTCACCTGCTATGACTATTAAAGCTATTGGATTACAATGATACTGAAAATATGAGTACTCTGATTTCATTAACGATTCAGGAGAAACTATTGAGTTCGAATCATATGTAATTCCAGAAGAATTATTAGAAGATGGACAATTAAGATTATTAGATACTGATACATCTATTGTAGTTCCAGTTAATACTCATATCAGATTTATTGTTTCTGCAGCAGATGTAATTCATGATTTTGCTGTTCCTTCATTAGGAATTAAAATCGATGCTTGTCCAGGTCGTTTAAACCAGGTATCAGCCTTAGTTCAAAGAGAAGGAGTATACTACGGACAATGTTCAGAGCTATGTGGTGTAGCCCACTCAGCAATGCCTATTAAAGTAGAGGTAGTATCATTAAAAGAATTCTTAACATGATTAAACGAGCAATAAGTTAATTTAATCAACTATAATTCTTAATAAATATCAATATTCATTCATTAATTAATAACAAAAAATAAAAACAAAGATAAATAAATATATTAAAATAATTTAAATTATATAATATATATATATATAAAATAAGATCTATTTTAGATCGATTAAAAGAAAAGGCTAGAAAATAATATACATACATACATACATACATACATACATATATACATACATATATACATACATATAGATATATAGATATACTGAAAGAGAGGCTAGATAGGAATGGAATAATAAATAGACTTAAAAGAAAAGGCTGATTTAAATTTAAAAAGATACTAACTAAACTAACCTAACTAACTAAACTAAAATATTTATATTTATATTAATATTTAGATTTATATTTATATATATATATAAGATAATATAAAAATATATTTAAAACCAGGACTCAGAGAGTGAGATCTATGTTAATAAGAATGCGAAGATTTGAAAAGTGTTAAACGTATTAAAGGAGAATTTAAGATTTATATAATAAATATAAGTTAGTTGTTTTGTTATATAGAGATATATATATATAATATAGAAATATAAAATAGATATAAATAGATATATAATAAAAATAGATAGATATGATATAATATAATAACTATTATTAGTATTACTAATAATAATAGTAAAACCAACCAATCAAAAGGTATGGTATCTTAAAGGATCTATAGCCATCTAATAGAAAGTTTGTGTAGTAAATTAGAGTAAGCTTAGTAAATAAATAATAATTATTATAATAATTTTATGTTAGTAATTTTATTAATAGTAGTGTGTATTGTATATAGTATATAAATATAGTAGTTATAGTATGTAATGTATATAATAAATAAAATATAAAGGAATAATAATATTATTATTATTATTATAATAATTATAATTATTATAATAATAGAAAGCAAACCGTAGAATAAATGGAATATTTTATTGTGAGTTATTATGTTAGTTTAGGAGCTTCGAGGAGCTCGCGAAGGAAAACTTTCTTCATCCACTATATAATAATAGAATTTAGATATGAAGTATATTTGGTATAAATGATCTTGTCTTGATATAATAAATATAATGAGGATTAAGTCGTAGTATAGTATGAATAAGAAATTAATAGTATAAATAAAATATTTATGTGTAGTATTAGTATGTAAATGTTATATGAAGATTAAATACGGAATTATATAATTATATTATAAATAAAATTTATTATTTAGGGGATAATTAGTAAAGGAGAAATTTTATAAATAAAATAAAAGATGATGAGATGAATAGAATAATGATTATAATTATGATGATTATAATTTTATTATTTAATTATTTTATTATTTTATAATTATTATTATGATAAATTTTTATAAAATGAATGAAAAAGATTGAAAAAGTAGTCAACGAGGAATGAAGAAGATAGTGATAAATTGAGAGATTTAAAGTATTTATATTTTAAATATAGAGAGAGATCACTATATAGAATTCCCAAGATGACTTAGTTCAACGTAAATGGGAATGTAATATAAATGATAAATTAAGATAATACTATTGAAGAATAGTATTATTTAATTTGAGAATATTAAGGATTTATTTATGTAAAGAAATACTTAATATAAGAGGATATATGATGAGTAAAGCTCATGATATATTCGATATAAAGGTATATATCTGTAATGAGAAGGAATAAATCCATAAGCGGGAATTTTGACTGAATAAGGATAAATACGGAGCGTAATGGATATAAAGGTAATAATTAGTGAGAAGATGAGGAATTACACTGAAGAAGTGTAATACGGAATCTGTGAAGCGTTAATAGCTGGCATTTTGATGCGCATAGCGATAAATTCAGCTTTGCAAACCGGGGCTTTGTGTAATAGAGCGCAACCAAACTCCAAGACACCTTCCCCTGAATAATAAATAAAGTAAAGAGATAAAAATTGTATTTATAAAGATAAACAATTATAAGTTATAAAAATTATTAAAGAAACAACAAAATAATTTATTGTTTACTAATAAAGAATAAAAACTTAATAATTATATATAATTAATTAAACCAATTAATATTTTAAGATATTTAAATATTACTTATATATGTATTATTATTAATTTTATCTTAATAAGATAAAATTAATAATGTGATTACTAAAATCTTTTTTTAATATAAGTAATAATAATAAAAACAAATAC